GTCAAGAAATTCTCATCGAAACATCGAGAAATTGTGCATATAGAAAACTCTAAAGAAAGAAAAAAAGGAGACCTATGCCATGATTTTCAAATGTTTTCTATTTAGTAGTCTAAGTTTCTCGATGAGGATAATTAATTCGGTCGTTGTGGTCGGGCTCTATTATGGATTTCTGACCACATTCTCCATAGGTCCCTCTTAGATCTTCTTTCTCCAATCTTGGATTAGGGAAGAAGGAGATATTCGCGACTACTGGCGATTTCATTATGGGGCAGCTCATGATCTTCATATCGATCTATTATCCACCTCTGCACCTATTCTTTCTTAGCTAAACGGGTGGAAGATCCATCCAATTTGGTTATATCATGGACTCGAAAAAAAGATCTGAATGTGACTGAAATGCACAATCTTCACAGGTATCACTTTTCACGATACCTAAAAGATTGATTAGAAGATTTAGCTTGTATGAATCGCTATTGGTTTGATACGAATAATGGCAGTCGTTTCAGTATGTTAAGGATACAGATGTATCGACAATTCATTTAGAGTTACTTAATAACCTATTTCTTATACCATATCTCTATCCCGTAAAATTCTCGAGCCGAAAGATGGATGCATATGCTGTGTTTCATTTTGCTAAATGATATCCATTAAAGGGTGTATCAATTCCATAAATTGGATATAGCAATAAATAAATCAGCAAAATTCTTTTATTTTAGATAGAGGAAATGTTTCTTCTATCTAAAATAAAAGAATGTATCCTTCTATCCAAATCCAATTTGCATTGATAAAATAAATCAAAATTCCAGTAGTAGATGAATAATTGCAAATTTTTGTGTGTACGAGATTAGAATAACTTCAAAATAACTGACATAATTTTTTATTTTTCCTGATCAGAAAAATACATGAAAAAGAAAGGAGGTAGAAAAATTTTTAGATTTATGGTTAAAGAAGAAAAAGAAGAAAACAGGGGTTCTGTTGAATTTCAAGTATTCAGTTTCACCAATAAGATACGGAGACTTGCTTCACATTTGGAATTACACAAAAAAGATTTTTCATCGGAAAGAGGTCTACGAAGACTTTTGGGAAAACGTCGACGTTTGCTGGCTTATTTGGCAAAGAAAAATAGAGTACGTTATAAGAAATTAATCAGTCAGTTGGATATTCGGGAGCAGTAATTTAATCGTTCCAATTTTTTTCTTATTTTATTAGTAGTCTTATAGTAGTCTTAGATTTTGCATTTTGATGAGCCTCGTTTTGAGGAATTCATGGAATAACCCATTTTCATGGAATAATGAATTAAGGAAGAAAGGATATGAGTCTACCGCTTACAAGAAAAGATCTCATGATAGTCAATATGGGCCCTCAGCACCCATCAATGCATGGTGTTCTTCGACTGATCGTTACTCTCGATGGTGAAGATGTTATTGATTGTGAACCCATATTAGGCTATTTACACAGAGGAATGGAAAAGATCGCGGAAAACCGAACTATTATACAATACTTACCTTATGTAACACGGTGGGATTATTTAGCTACTATGTTTACAGAAGCGATAACGGTAAATGCACCAGAATTCTTGGAGAATATTCAAATACCCCAAAGAGCCAGCTATATTAGGGTAATTATGTTAGAGTTGAGCCGTATAGCTTCTCACTTGTTATGGCTTGGACCTTTTATGGCGGATCTCGGCGCACAGACTCCTTTTTTCTATATTTTTAGAGAGAGAGAATTGATATACGATCTATTTGAAGCTGCTACAGGTATGCGAATGATGCATAATTACTTTCGTATCGGAGGAGTAGCCGCCGATCTACCTTATGGATGGATCAATAAATGTTTGGATTTCTGTGATTATTTTTTACGAGGAATTGCTGAATATCAACAACTTATTACACAGAATCCCATTTTTTTAGAACGAGTTGAAGGAGTCGGTTTTATTAGCGGAGAAGAAGCAGTAAATTGGGGCTTATCGGGACCAATGTTACGAGCTTCTGGAATACAATGGGATCTTCGTAAAGTGGATCCTTATGAGTCTTACAACCAATTCGATTGGAAAGTCCAATGGCAAAAAGAAGGAGATTCCTTAGCTCGTTATTTAGTACGAATCAGCGAAATGAGGGAATCCGTCAAAATTATTCAACAGGCTATAGAGAAAATTCCCGGAGGCCCTTACGAGAATTTAGAAGTACGACGCTTTAAGAAAGCAAAGAATTCCGAATGGAATGATTTTGAATATCGATTTCTTGGTAAAAAACCTTCGCCCAATTTTGAATTGTCAAAGCAAGAGCTTTATGTAAGAGTGGAAGCTCCTAAAGGTGAATTAGGGATTTATCTGATAGGAGATGATAGTCTTTTCCCCTGGAGATGGAAAATTCGTCCACCCGGTTTTATTAATTTGCAAATTCTTCCTCAGCTAGTTAAAAAAATGAAATTGGCTGATATCATGACGATATTAGGTAGTATAGATATCATTATGGGGGAAGTTGATCGTTGAAATGATAATAGATAGGGTAGAGGTAGAAACTATCAATTCTTTTTCGAAATTGGAATTATTAAAAGAAGTCTATGGACTGATATGGATTCTACCCATTTTGACCCTCCTACTGGGAATCACAATAGAGGTACTCGTAATTGTGTGGTTAGAAAGAGAAATATCCGCATCGATACAACAACGTATTGGTCCTGAATATGCAGGTCCACTGGGACTGCTTCAAGCTATAGCAGATGGGACTAAGCTACTTTTTAAAGAGGATATCTTGCCAGCCCGAGGAGATATTCCTTTATTTAGCATTGGACCCTCTATAGCAGTCATATCTGTTTTATTAAGTTTTTTAGTTATCCCTTTGGGATATCATTTTGTTTTAGCCGATCTTAGTATTGGTGTTTTTTTATGGATTGCCATTTCAAGTATTGCTCCTGTTGGTCTTCTTATGGCAGGATATAGCTCAAATAATAAATATTCTTTTTCAGGCGGTCTACGAGCAGCTGCTCAATCTATTAGTTATGAAATACCATTAACTTTTTGTGTGCTAGCAATATCTCTACGTGTGATTCGTTAAAATAGGATCTTTTTCCTTTAAAATCCACTGAATATTTATATTTATCTTCCTTTTCTTATTCTGTATTCGGATTGGTAAGTTAAACTAGATAGCTATATGAGTGAAACAAAACAGCTTATGAATTTGTAGTAAAAAGAAAAAATCTCATTTCCTACGTACAAGAAAAAGGTTGAAGTAAACATAAGCAGTGTAAACTCTTTACCCCAAGATTGCTATTTTTTGATTAGTCATCATATCTTGAAGCGGGCAAGAATAAAGGATTCGCGATATGGAATTCCATTACTAGAATATTCCTAGTTATTATCATAACTTATAATCATAAAGGGAATCCATCAAAAGTTAGTGCGGGGTTAGGAACACTAAAGTACATAAAGGATTAGTAATGAGGAAATCTAAGACATTAGAGATTTTTCCTCATAAAAGGAATCATAATAAGGGCTTGAAATTGGTGGAAATGATCAAGTAGTACTTTCTTCGGATTCCGATCCAGAGTATATTCCCATTCACTTGTTAAGGAAATGGCTATCAAGAACGAATTAACCCTTTATTCCTTTTTTCTTTTTAAGCAACCCCTCCCCGGGGAAAGAAGAATAGGACAAAAGATATGGAATGCAATACAAAAAAAAGATCATGATTTACTCTTTCCCTGCTCTATCCATATTCATACAGAATTCCTCATGAACTAATAGCCAACTCTTTTCATTTATTAATTCCTATAACGAGTGTTTTATTCCAAGATTAAGTTATTACTGAACAAAGAAAAATTATCATTATATTATAAAGGATGAGATCAATTCGGAAGCGCTTTTTCTTATTCTAGCAGACAGAATTCCTTTGGTCTAATTTAGGACTTTCCAATCGATTTTATCTTACCTAATTCTATCTACGCCCAGGGGGATAATACCTAAATTAAACAAAAAAGTCCTTTCCTTTTTTTTGATCATAGAGAAGCCGTATGAAGCTAAGGTTTCATGTACGGTTTTGGAATAGCGGTGGGAACTGTGATGTTATCATCGACTATGATTATCTAACAGCTTAAGTACAGTTGATATAGTTGAAGCACAGTCAAAATATGGTTTTTTTGGATGGAATGTTTGGCGTCAGCCTATAGGTTTTCTGGTTTTTCTAATTTCTTCTTTGGCAGAATGTGAACGATTACCCTTTGATTTACCAGAAGCGGAGGAAGAATTAGTAGCAGGTTATCAAACCGAATATTCCGGTATTAAATATGGTTTATTTTATCTTGTTTCTTATCTAAATTTATTAGTTTCCTCCTTATTTGTAACAGTTCTCTACTTAGGCGGGTGGAATTTTTCTATTCCCTATATACCCTTTTTTGCATTTTTCAAAACGGTTGGAATTTTGGAAATGACAATGGGTATCTTTATTACATTAACTAAAGCTTATTTATTTCTCTTCATTTCTATCACAATAAGATGGACTTTACCCAGAATGAGAATGGATCAGTTATTAAATCTTGGATGGAAATTTCTTTTACCCATTTCTCTGGGCAATCTCTTATTAACAACCTCTTCTCAACTTGTTTCACTATAAATTAAGATAATACAATAACAGTAAGAATATTTTCAACATAAAAGTTCTCTCAAACAAGAGAAAGAAACATACCTTTTTCATAGATATTTAGAATATGTTCCCTATGGTAACTGGGTTCATGAGTTATGGTCAACAAACAATACGCGCTACAAGGTACATTGGTCAAAGTTTCATAATTACCTTATCCCATACAAACCGTTTACCTATAACGATTCACTACCCTTACGAAAAATCAATTACATCGGAGCGTTTCCGAGGGCGAATCCACTTTGAATTTGATAAATGTATTGCTTGTGAAGTATGTGTTCGCGTATGCCCAATAGATCTACCCCTTGTGGATTGGAGATTTGAAAAGGATATTAAAAAGAAACAGTTGCTTAATTATAGTATTGATTTCGGAGTTTGTATATTTTGTGGTAATTGTGTTGAGTACTGTCCGACAAGTTGTTTATCAATGACTGAAGAATATGAACTTTCTACTTATGATCGTCATGAATTGAATTACAATCAAATTGCTTTGAGTCGGTTACCAATCTCCATAATGGGAGATTACACAATTCAAACAATTAGGAATTCGACTCAAAATAAAATAGACGAAGAAAAATCTTGGAATTCAAGAACAATTACTGATTACTAGGATTTTTTATTTTTTGTTAAAAAAATACAATAGTTCCTTAATAACTATAAAGAAAAACAAATAATTACTGCTTATTGCAAATTATTTATGATTTTAAATCAGAGTAGATTTTCGTGGTGTAATTTCTAACTATACAACTTATATACAAAAAAATATCCTAATCCCTTTTTCCTTCCTTGAATCCTTTAGTTTTAGTTAGTTCATGAAAAATTTTATACTATAAATTTCTTTTTATCCATAATGGATTTACCTGGACCAATACATGAGATTCTTGTGCTATTTTTGGGATTTGCTATTATACTAGGGGGTCTAGGAGTAATATTACTTACCAACCCAATTTATTCTGCCTTTTCGCTGGGATTAGTTCTTGTTTGTATATCCTTATTCTATATTTTATTGAATTCCTACTTTGTAGCTGTCGCACAACTTCTTATTTATGTGGGAGCCATAAATGTCTTGATCATATTTGCTGTAATGTTCGTAAATGGATCAGAATGGTCTAAAGATAAGAATTTGTGGACTATTGGAGATGGATTCACTTCACTCGTTTGTATAACTATTCTTTTTTCACTAATGACTACTATCCCAGATACGTCATGGTATGGAATTCTTTGGACTACAAGATCAAACCAAATAGTAGAACAGGGTCTCATAAATAACGTTCAACAAATTGGGATTCATTTAGCAACCGATTTTTATCTTCCGTTTGAACTCATTTCCATAATTCTTCTAGTTTCTTTAATAGGTGCAATTACTATGGCTCGGCAATGAGAAATACTTAAAAAGAATAAAAATTATTAGAATTGCAAATCTAAAATAAATAACTAAAGAATCACAATTTTGATTTAGTAAAACCCATCTACTGCCAACAAATACCTTCTTTTTTCTTTTGTTGCGTAATTGTTCTATTCTAAATTAATTCAATCGGTTCAATTCTTGTCCTAATATTGAAATGAATCGAGATTGATAAGGAGTTAGTTAATGATGTTTGAGCATGTACTTTTTTTGAGTGTCTATTTATTTTCGATTGGTATCTATGGATTGATCACAAGCCGAAACATGGTTAGAGCTCTAATATGTCTTGAACTTATACTGAATTCAATTAATCTAAATCTCGTAACATTTTCTGATCTATTTGATAGTCGCCAATTAAAAGGAGACATTTTCGCAATTTTTGTTATAGCCCTTGCGGCTGCTGAAGCCGCTATTGGACTATCCATTCTTTCTTCTATCCATCGTAACAGGAAATCAACTCGTATCAATCAATCTAATTTTTTGAATAATTAGACTTTTGAATAATTAGACATAGAATCCTATAAACAAAGGCGCACATATAATAAAAACATTGAATATTAGGATGAATAGAAAAAATAAAAATACTATTTTATTATTTTTATTTGAGAATATCCTTTTTTTGAGTAGGTTATTGCATAGTATTCTTTTTTACTTATTGCATTTTTGCAATTCATTGATATTGCAATTTGAATATTGCAATAATTTATATTGAAAAGACGATAGCCAATTTATTGGCTAATTCGAATTCGTATGTACAATTCATATAATTCTGATTGTTGAAGCCCAAAATTAAAGTTTCTTGGCTCTTTTCACGCTTTCTCACAAACGGATTAAGAAATAACTTGCATTATTTGTTGAAATTTGGATAAACCATTGCTTCGTCTGGTGTCTACAATACATATGACTCATATAGTACTAATTTTATTTTTACCAGATCGAAAAATTTTATGTTGAAAAGAAAAATTTATAGATCCAATGTCACATTCCGTAAAAATTTACGATACATGTATAGGATGCACTCAATGTGTACGAGCTTGTCCAACAGATGTATTAGAAATGATACCCTGGGATGGATGTAAAGCCAAGCAAATAGCTTCTGCGCCGAGAACCGAAGATTGTGTGGGTTGTAAGAGATGCGAATCCGCCTGCCCTACAGATTTTTTAAGTGTCCGCGTTTATTTAGGGCCTGAAACAACCCGCAGCATGGCTCTAGCTTATTGATACGTTACAAATAATTCCACTTGAATCGTCTGATTCCTCTTTACCGAAGAAGCCTGTGCTCGAAATAATCGAGCACGGGCTTTTCTGGTCAAAACGTATCTTGTCTTTATCACTTTATCATGAGTCATTTTCCTTGGTTAACAATACTTGTTGTTTTGCCGATATTTGCAGGTTCATTAATTTTCTTTTTACCTCATAGGGGAAACAAAATCGTTAGGTGGTATACTATATCTATTTGTTTATTAGAATTCCTTCTAATGACTTATGCATTCTGTTATCATTTCCAATTGGAGGATCCCTTAATCCAATTAAAGGAGGATTCTAAATGGATAGATGTCTTCGATTTCCACTGGAGATTGGGAATCGATGGACTTTCATTAGGATCCATTTTATTGACAGGATTTATCACTACTTTAGCTACTTTAGCTGCTTGGCCAGTTACCCGGAATTCTCGATTATTCTATTTCCTGATGCTAGCAATGTATAGTGGTCAAATAGGATTATTTTCTTCGCGAGACCTTTTACTTTTTTTTATCATGTGGGAGTTAGAATTAATTCCTGTTTACTTACTTTTATCCATGTGGGGGGGAAAGAGGCGTCTGTATTCAGCTACAAAGTTTATTTTGTATACTGCAGGCGGTTCCATTTTTTTCTTAATCGGAGTTCTAGGTATGGGCTTATATGGTTCCAACCAAGCAACATTAGATTTGGAAAGATTAATTAATCAATCATACCCTGCAATATTAGAAATACTATTATATTTTGGCTTCCTTATTGCTTATGCTGTCAAATTGCCAATTATACCCCTACATACGTGGTTACCAGATACCCATGGGGAAGCGCATTACAGTACATGTATGCTTTTAGCAGGAATCCTATTAAAGATGGGAGCATACGGATTGATTCGGATCAATATGGAATTGTTACCTCATGCTCATTATCTATTTTCCCCCTGGTTGGTAATAATAGGAGCGGTGCAAATAATCTATGCAGCTTCAACTTCTCTTGGTCAACGAAATTTCAAAAAAAGAATAGCCTACTCCTCCGTATCCCACATGGGTTTCATAATTATAGGAATTGGTTCCATAACCAACATTGGACTCAATGGAGCTATTTTACAAATATTATCCCATGGATTTATTGGTGCTACACTTTTTTTCTTGGCGGGAACGGCTTGTGATAGAATGCGTCTTGTTTATCTCGAAGAACTGGGGGGGATATCTATCCCAATGCCGAAAATTTTTACCATGTTTAGTAGCTTTTCAATGGCTTCTCTTGCCCTACCAGGAATGAGCGGTTTTGTTGCAGAATTACTAGTATTTTTTGGACTAATTACTAGTCCAAAATTTCTGTTAATGCCAAAAACCCTAATTACTTTTGTAATGGCAATTGGAATGATATTAACTCCTATTTATTTATTATCCATGCTACGCCAGATGTTCTATGGATACAAGCTATTTCATGTTCCAAACGCTAATTTTGTGGATTCTGGACCACGAGAACTCTTTATTTTAATCTGTATCTTTTTACCAGTAATAGGAATTGGTATTTATCCAGATTTTGTTCTCTCGCTATCCGTTGACAAGGTAGAGGCTCTCTTATCCAATTATTATCCTAAATAGGATTTTTTAACTAGTACGCTCTATATTTCATAGTGGAAAAACCCAATAATTCAGAAAAAAAAAAAAAAGTCTAATTAGATCTATCTCAAATTTTTGAGAACCCTTTGAGAAGGCGCTCAAGGGGTTCTCAAATCAAACAAAAAAGGAAAAACTTTCATTTCATGAAGGTTTTATCTTATGTAATCATTTAGATGGTAATGTAAACGAACCATAACTATGTAAACCTATTCCTAATAGATTGATACCAAAATAGCAGATCCAAATTATAAGAAATCCTATCGAAGCTACAAGTGCAGAATTCGTACCCTTCCAATTTGGATTTGTTCTACTATGTAAATAAATTGCGAATATGGTCCAAGTAATAAATGCCCAGGTTTCCTTAGGATCCCAATTCCAATAGGATCCCCACGCCTCATTAGCCCATACTGCTCCACAAAGAATACCTAGGGTTAAAAGGGTAAATCCTAGGCTAATGACACGATAACTCCAAGAATCCAGACGCTTAGTTAATTGATATTTGTAATAATTTGGAAATGAAGAAAAAGAGGTGTTTTTTAAAGCACTTTCTTTTACATAGAAATATTCAATCTCACTAAAGAAAAATGTTTTAAGTAAAACATTTTTTTTCTTTTTAGAAAAGAAATGGAAATTATTTCGAAATTTAATGATTAGAAGAGCGGCTGATAATAAGGATCCGCACAAAAGAGTTGCATAGCTTAGTAACATCATACTGACATGCATCATTAACCACTGAGATTGTAGAGCAGGTACTAGTATTGTGGATTGATGCATTTCAGTTAAAAGACCCGACGTGGCAAAGCCTTGCATTAAAATAGTACTTGGCGTAGTTATTGTGCTTAAATCATTTTTAGAGTTCTGTATCTTAGGAATCGTATGAAGAATATACAGAGCCCATGAAAGGAAGATCAATGACTCATATAAATTACTTAATGGAAAATGTCCCGAAGAAGCCCAACGACAAACTAGGAATCCTGTTATAGAGAAAAAAGTAGCTGTCATTCCTTTTTCTGACGAATCACGTAATTTCCCAAGTTCAGTAATTAATAGGGTTATCAAATGAATCGTAATCACAATTGAAATGGTTGAGAAAGAGATATGAGTTAGTATATGTTCTAAAGTTGCAAATAGCATAAGGGGAAGGTCCCATTACAAAATTGTAAATTTCGAATTGAATCCATTTTATAATCTATTGTATTCTTTTTCGAGAATGCCGCCACTCGGACTCGAACCGAGATGCTTGAGCACTGCTTCCTAAGAGCAGCGTGTCTACCAATTTCACCATGGCGGCTAACTTCAAATAATAGGTAACCTAAAAGAATAATAGTTATTTTCTCTCGAATCGTCGAGATTGGGAGAATCCATAGAATTTAGGAGCATTAGAATCTTCATTAAAATAGACTTCGTTTGATAGTGTCGTTGCGATTTTTTTTTAATAAACTCTTGCTTTGCTCAATAGAAACAATTCTTGAAAGAGTTGGAACTGTTTTTCTAAGTTGCAATTAAGTTGCAATATAGAACTAATTTCTTTTCTAATTAGCTTTTCATTTAAATTTGAAAAAATCTTTCAATGTAATAGACAAAATCTAAAAAGCCTTTTCTACCTATCCATTTTAATTTCATTATTAAATACAAACCCTTTTTTATTTTAGCAAAATTTCTAGAATGAAAGCCTTTATGTTTTTATTAATATGATTTACCAATGCTAAACTAATTTTTTTGTGAATTTTGGATAAGATAGTTAGAAGTTATAAGTCCTATTGCAAGAATACTCTACTTTTCATAATAGAACCCTCATATTTTATTATGAAGATTCTATTATGAAAAGTTCGTTGATAGGAAAAAAATACTTAACAGTATACTAAAAAGTTTTGTGCTATATATCAGAGGGGTTAGTTCTAAGAATATTGTAACGAGGAATTCAACACATAAAAGTAGATTCATTAATTAATCTGAATTATTCATATTAAATAATTGGAATTTATTTTTGATAGGTCAATCCAGATTATTCCAAAACCTGATTATTTGTTTGTTTGTTGCCCGGAAAAACCCTTTGGTTTTGGTTGCTCGCTGTCGCTGGAAAATGATCTTGATTTTGCTAAAGAATAAGATTGTACTATGGAAAAATAAGTCTTTTTCTTCCAAAGATTTTTACGAATACGCTTTTTTGACATTGAAGTACGCTTTTTAGGAACTGCCATTCAAAAAGGGGATTACTTTTTTTTTCTAGTTGTATGTGAAAGACATCTATTGCCACAAATCAATCCTTCTTTCTTCTTTTTCTTAGTATTTATACTTAGATACTGAAAAATACTGAAATTATGAATTATTTTTTAGTTCATTTTATCTAATGCGGATAAGACAAGAATTTTTTAGCATATTTTTCATAGTTTTAATAATATAAAATATATACAAAGGTTTTTCATTTAAATCAATTTTAATATCAACTATACTCCATATATAGATATATGGTACGGGGGCCTATCCCCATATAAGATGGGGGGATAAAAAGAAGGGAAAATGGAAATAGTTAATTAAGTTCAGAATGGTATTCCATAATTGAATTCCAATCAAAACAAAAAAATACTGAGTTTCTTAAACAAGACATTATAAAACTTAGGTAATTATAGTCATTAGGATTTTACTTATATATGAAGTAAGGAATATTAGAAAATTTTCTAAAAACATGGGTTTTCATTGAAATTCAATCAATCAGTTACGAAACAAGAGAGCTGCTTCATCTTCATTTTGATAGAAAGAATACAAAAATGAATAGAAAGTAAAATGATTCAATCTTTTTTGTATTTTAATAAATATGCTTATTTACGTAATAACTAGGTAACGAAGTTATTTGATTTACTTTTAGAATTTAACCAACTAAACCTATTCTTAATTTTTGATTATTTTAATGAGAGAAATTTTGAAAAATAAAGAATTCCGTTATTTTTTCTTATTCTTATTTTTTTTTTTTAATCCCTTCAGAAAGAGATAAGAATTGGTTTGGTGAATCGGAAACAATTTTATTTTATAGAAAAATTGAAGTAAAAATTTCAAGTAAAAATTCTAATTTCTTTTCTTATGGAACATATATATCAATATGCATGGGTAATACCTCTTCTCCCACTTCCAGTTATTATGTCAATGGGGTTTGGACTTATTCTTATTCCGACAGCAACAAAAAATCTTCGTCGCATATGGGCCTTTCCTAGTGTTTTATTCTTAAGTGTAGCTATGGTATTCTCAGTTCAACTGTCTATTCAACAAATAAATGGCAGTTCTATCTATCAATATCTATGGTCTTGGACCGTCAATAATGATTTTTCCTTAGAATTTGGATACTTGATTGACCCGCTTACTTCTATTATGTTAATACTAATTACTACTGTAGGAATCCTGGTTCTTATTTATAGTGACGGTTATATGTCTCACGATGAAGGATATTTTAGATTTTTTGTTTATATAAGTTTTTTCAATACTTCTATGTTGGGATTGGTTACTAGTTCCAATTTGATACAAATTTATTTTTTTTGGGAACTTGTAGGAATGTGTTCCTATTTATTGATAGGCTTTTGGTTTACACGGCCGATTGCAGCGAGTGCTTGTCAAAAAGCTTTTGTAACTAATCGTGTAGGGGATTTTGGTCTGTTATTAGGAATTTTAGGTTTTTTTTGGATAACAGGTAGTTTAGAATTTCGGGATTTGTTCAAAATCGCTAATAACTGGATTCCTAATAATGGGATTAATTCCTTACTTACTACTTTGTGTGCTTTTTTATTATTCCTTGGTGCAGTTGCGAAATCTGCGCAATTCCCTCTTCACATATGGTTACCCGATGCTATGGAAGGACCCACTCCCATTTCGGCTCTTATACACGCAGCAACTATGGTTGCTGCTGGGATCTTTCTTCTAGCTCGACTTCTTCCTCTTTTCATATCCCTACCTTTTATAATGAATTTCATTTCTTTAGTAGGTACAATAACACTCTTCTTAGGGGCTACTTTAGCTCTTGCTCAGAGAGATATTAAAAGAAGCTTAGCCTATTCTACAATGTCTCAATTGGGTTATATGATGTTAGCTCTAGGTATAGGTTCTTATCAAGCTGCTTTATTCCATTTAATCACTCATGCTTATTCAAAAGCTTTATTGTTCTTGGGATCCGGATCCGTTATTCATTCAATGGAACCTCTTCTTGGATATTCACCAGATAGAAGTCAGAATATGGTTCTTATGGGTGGTTTAAGAAAATACGTTCCAATTACAAGAACCACTTTTTTATGGGGTACACTTTCTCTTTGTGGTATTCCACCTCTTGCTTGCTTCTGGTCCAAAGATGAAATCCTTAGTAATAGTTGGTTGTATTCACCCTTTTTTGGGATAATAGCCTCTTTTACTGCAGGATTAACTGCGTTTTATATGTTTCGGATATATTTACTTACGTTTGATGGGCATTTGCGTGTTCATTTTCAAAATTACAGTAGCACTAAAGAGAGTTCGTTGTATTCAATATCCTTATGGGGAAAAAGGATACCAAAAAGGTTGAATAGAGATTTTGTTTTATCAACAACGAACAGTGGAGTTTCCTTTTTTTCACAAAATATATCCAAAATTCATGGTAATACAAGAAATAGGATAGGATTTTTTAGTACTCCCTTTGGAGCTAAAAAAACTTTTGCCTATCCTCATGAAACGGGAAATACTATGCTATTTCCTCTTCTTATATTACTCCTTTTTACTTTCTTCATTGGATCCATAGGAATCCATTTTGATAATGGAGTAATGGATAATCGAATAGCGGAGTTAACCATATTATCAAAGTGGTTAACTCCCTCAATAAACTTTTTCCAGGAAACTTCTAATTCTTCTATAAATTCATATGAATTTATCACTAATGCAATTTCTTCTGTAAGTCTAGCTATGTTTGGTCTATTCATAGCATATATCTTCTATGGATCCGCTTATTCTTTTTTTCAGAATTTGGATTTAAAAAATTCCTTTGTAAAAGCGGGTACGAAAAAGTCCTTTTTCGATCAAGTGAAAAAAAAGATATACAGTTGGTCATATAATCGTGGTTATATGGATATTTTCTATACGAGGGTCTTTACCTTCGGTATAAGAGGATTAACCGAGCTAACGCAGTTTTTTGATAAGGGTATCATTGATGGAATTGTCAATGGAGTAGGTCTTGCTAGTTTTTGTATAGGAGAAGAAATTAAATATGTAGGGGGAGGGCGAATATCATCTTATTTATTCTTTTTTTTATGTTATGTATCCGTGTTTTTATTATTTTTTCTTTCTTAACTTTTTTATCTTTCTTAACTTAACTTTTTTATCTTTCTTAACTTAGCTAAATAATCCCACCGTGTTACATAAGGTAAGTATTGTATAATAGTTCGGTTTTCCGCGATCTTTTCCATTCCTCTGTGTAAATAGCCTAATATGGGTTCACAATCAATAACATCTTCACCATCGAGAGTAACGATCAGTCGAAGAACACCATGCATTGATGGGTGCTGAGGGCCCATATTGACTATCATGAGATCTTTTCTTGTAAGCGGTAGACTCATATCCTTTCTTCCTTAATTCATTATTCCATGAAAATGGGTTATTCCATGAATTCCTCAAAACGAGGCTCATCAAAATGCAAAATCTAAGACTACTATAAGACTACTAATAAAATAAGAAAAAAATTGGAACGATTAAATTACTGCTCCCGAATATCCAACTGACTGATTAATTTCTTATAACGTACTCTATTTTTCTTTGCCAAATAAGCCAGCAAACGTCGACGTTTTCCCAAAAGTCTTCGTAGACCTCTTTCCGATGAAAAATCTTTTTTGTGTAATTCCAAATGTGAAGCAAGTCTCCGTATCTTATTGGTGAAACTGAATACTTGAAATTCAACAGAACCCCTGTTTTCTTCTTTTTCTTCTTTAACCATAAATCTAAAAATTTTTCTACCTCCTTTCTTTTTCATGTATTTTTCTGATCAGGAAAAATAAAAAATTATGTCAGTTATTTTGAAGTTATTCTAATCTCGTACACACAAAAATTTGCAATTATTCATCTACTACTGGAATTTTGATTTATTTTATCA